TTTATACTATTCAATGAATATGTATGTCGACCCATATCAATTAATTTGTAGAATAGAGACTCATACAAATTTCTCATGTGCCAGGAACCAGATTTGAACTGGTGACACGAGGATTTTCAGTCCTCTGCTCTACCTGCTGAGCTATCCCGACCATTGATGACGCACCATCCTCATTTTAATAGAAGACTTGGGTGTATGTCAATTAAAAAGAAAAACGAAAGAAAAGGGGATTACAAAGTATTATCCATACCCCGGTGCAATTTCTTGGATCTTCAAAAAAAAAGGGGGGGGGGATTTTGTAAGTTTCAGTAAAATACGAATAATTAAATGAATGATTAATTATTCAAATTTAATATTAGGATTCCTTTCTCAAAGATGTTTATTTGTACTTTTTTCATATATATCACAAATCTTTTGAACGGAAAAAAATTTCCGTTCAGATCCAATTAGAATGAACGAGAAAAATAACGAATTTTGAACCGCCAACGAACTGAGAAGATAGGATAAATAATTAGGAAATCAAACGGGCCTTTTTGGGGATAGAGGGACTTGAACCCTCACGATTTTTAAAGTCGACGGATTTTCCTCTTACTATAAATTTCATTGTTGTCGATATTGACATGTAGAATGGGACTCTATCTTTATTCTCGTACGATTAATCAATTCTTCAAAAAATCTATCAGATTTTGATGGAGGAAATGATTTGATATCTTTTTTCAACTTAGAATTGATTCACAAGAATTCTTTTAATTTTCATGAAAATTAAAAGAAATACGAATTCGGGTTGTAATTAATCATTTGGAGATAGTATTTCAGTACGGATATACATTTCTTCTTCATCCTTTCTGGAGTTTCGATGGAAGGATTCCTTTACTAACGCAAAGTAGCCAACTCCATTTGTTAGAACAACTTCCATTGAGTCTCTGCACCTATCCTTTCCTTTTTTATTATCGCTTTCTGAACCCTTGTTTGTTTTCAGAAAAACGGATTTGGCTCAGGATTGCCCATTTTTAATTCCAGGGTTTCTCTGAATTTGAAAGTTATCACTCGGTAGGTTTCCATACCAAGGCTCAATCCAATTAAGTCCGTAGCGTCTACCAATTTCGCCATATCCCCCTTTTTCTTTGTGATTAGGATCTCATTATGATAACGTTTTACTTTTTCTTTCATTTCTATTATGATGGGCCTATTGAATTTATTAATTCAATATACAATATTGATCGATACATATCACATATATACTATATATAGTATACTTATTACTACTATATTAATAATATAATATAAATAATATAAATATATATTATTATGACGCCTATATTATAATTATAATTTTACTATTATATATATATTTTATTATTATATATATAATATATTTTATTTTACCATATTTATATAGTTTTTAGCATGCAATTTTGAATACTTGAACGGTCGATTCTTTTGTTTTCGTCTTAGCTCTTATCTTTCCGAACTAAAAATAACTAAAAGGAAATTTACTAAATATTAAATATTTAATTAAACAATTTAATAGCCATAACGAATCTAATGGCTATAACTAATAATTCCTTTTTTATTTTATAATTTTATAAAAAAAAAAAAAAAGAAAAATGAAATTATTTCAAATATTAATATTATAATGTATCTAATATGTATTAATTATATTATACATTAATTATACAAATTATACATTAGTATATATAGAATCTTATAGAATAAGATTCTAATTAAATTAGAAAGAAGGTTCTAGTAATTTACTTGCTAATTTAATTATATTATTAAATATAAATTAGTTTATGTCAATTATGTAATAAGTAATCAAATTAATAGTTTATTTTAATAGTAATAAAAAATTAAATTTTATTACTAAAAGAAATATAATTTAGATTTATAAAATAGAATAGTAAAAAAAAAGAATTTTGAATTCAAAAAAAATCTTACTATCTAATTAACTAATTAAGATAATAAAGATATTGATTATTGATAATCATATATTTGGTATGATAAATAGATCGAAATTATATATTATATATTGCTATATTAATATATTAATTAATATGTTCTCTAATATTCAAATATCCAATATTTATTTGAAATTCTATATATATAAAATATATTCATATTAGAAGAGTTAAGAATGAACAGTTAATAGCTAAGATTCCAGTAGTTTACTAAATTCCTATGTGTGTAGAATTTATGTTCTGCGAGCCCGCTTAGCTCAGAGGTTAGAGCATCGCATTTGTAATGCGATGGTCATCGGTTCGACTCCGATAGCTGGCTTTTCTCCATATGTTTGATTTTTCTTTTTTCCATAGTTGATAATGTGAAATCAAAGAAATTGAAAAGGCTTCTTCCCCTTTTCCCAAAGGGCTCCCATCTATTATCTCATAAGAACTTCCAATTATTAAAAAAAAATTGGAGGGGTTTGATCTATATAGACCAATTAAGAAAAGAACCCTTAATTCTTTTTTATATTCTTAATATTTATATTTTATTATATTATTTAATATTTTTTAGTATTTAATAGTTTTATATTAATTATTTAAGATTTTAAATTTATACTATACTATAAATTATATATAATATATTAAGGCCGGGATATTGATACAATTCATCTAATTATTCTTTCGAATTCTTCTTTGTAGTACAATACTTCAATTAATTTCGATTCATTTATTATTTAATTTCAAATTTATATTCTATTTTTTATTTTTCTATTTTATTTATCATTTAGTTTAGTTTAATTTCATTTAGGTTTATGCAACTTCATAAGGAGTCTTTATGTCGCGTTACAGAGGGCCTCGTTTCAAAAAAATACGTCGTCTGGGGGCTTTACCGGGACTAACTACTAAAAAGCCTATAGCCGGAAACGATCTTAGAAACCAATTACGCCCCGGAAAAAAATCTCAATATCGTATTCGTTTAGAAGAAAAACAAAAATTGCGCTTTCATTATGGTCTTACAGAACAACAATTACTTAAATACGTTCATATTGCCGGAAAAGCAAAGGGGTCAACAGGTCAAGTTTTACTACAATTACTTGAAATGCGATTGGATAACATCCTTTTTCGATTAGGTATGGCTTTGACTATGCCTCAAGCCCGCCAATTGGTTAACCATAGACATATTTTAGTTAATGGTGATATAGTAGATATACCAAGTTATCGATGCAAACCCCGAGATATTATTACAGTGAGAGATGAACAAAAATCTAAGTCTTTGGTTCAAAATTATCTTGATTCATCCTCCCGTGAGGAATTGCCAAAACATTTGAGTCTTCACCCATTCCAATATAAAGGATCGGTCAATCAAATACTAGATAGTAAATGGGTCGGTTTGAAAATAAATGAATTGCTAGTTGTAGAATATTATTCTCGTCAGACTTAAACCTAACTAAAAAAAGAAGGATTAGGACAATTTTGCCCTCCCTTTCACCCCATATAAAGAGACTCGAGGTAAGGGAGTTTATCTGGGTATTTTTTTCCCATTCGTGTATCATAGATTGATAGGGAGATCTTCATTCCTTGTCCATTCTTTCTAGTATTTTACATACCACAGAAATTGGGATTAGGAATAGCGAAAACATATCAACGAAAGTCCTAACTGTTGGAATAATGTTGTCCATTGTTATGATATATTATATTGTGGTCAATAACATTGGTGAATTAAGTGGAGGGTACGGAAAGAGAGGGATTCGAACCCCCGGTAAACAAAAGCCTACATAGCAGTTCCAATGCTACGCCTTGAACCACTCGGCCATCTCTCCTACATAATGATAAAGTTTCATAAACCGAGTGAATAGTGATTCATATTAGGTTTTTGGATAAGTGCGTACACGCTATTTTAACTATAAAAATAGAAAAACTTTGCCAAACCCTTACGCGAGGCTGGGGGATAAAGATAATTTTCTGGGACAAACTGTTAAAAACAATAAATAAAGGTATCTATTCATGTTTACGAAGATGGCACTCCCTATTTTTTTTTTTCGAATCTTTATACCGGATTAAATCACTTAATTGGAACAACTCTCACCGATTGATCTATTTTTTTAGACTATCTTTAATGGCTACCCTTAGATCATGATTCTATTTAGTTTAGACTATTATTCTATTTTCATAAAAATTCTAAAATTTCTTTCCTATTTTAGATCTTTCAACAAGAACCCCTTATCCCATAGATTTATTCCAACTTCATGAAACACCCCTCGGAAGTTTTATATTTGATTGTATAGCGTATACCCGTTATATACACAACACAAAACGGACGGTTATTCTATTTTCATCCATCATAGAGCGATTTTTTTATTCTTTTTCTCAAAATCATAATTTAATCAAAACGTCTCGAATTATCCTACAGACTCGAATTATCCTACAGATTAGGATAAATTCGTTGATTCTTCAACTTTGATGAAATCGGAATATTTTCCTATATTCTTAATACTACTAGATTTACATTTGGATGAAATCTAACCGCCTTCAAATATTTATTAGTTTTTATCGATTCCTGTAAAAAAGAAACAATTTGAGTAGAAGTTTAATTTTAATGAGTCTGTTTTTATGTTATTTCGTACTGTAAAATTCTGTTGGTTGTGGGATTATTTTCCCACGAAGGTTATTAAAAGAAATTATAGAATGAATTTCTGCCTATGTCTAGATCTCGAATAAATGGAAATTTTATTGATAAGACCTTTTCAATTGTAGCCAATATCTTATTACGAATAATTCCGACAACTTCGGGCGAGAAAGAGGCATTCGCTTATTACAGAGATGGTGCGATTTGATTATTTTCTTTTTTATTTAGTTATTTATATTTTTTACCGCTCTTAGTATTCTTAGGAGAAAGGCGCATTATTATTCGGGATATAAAGAAAAAAATTATTGAAATAAATCTACGCTTGTTGAAGGTGAAGTTTGTAAATAAAACAAACCCTTCTGTCGTGTATCCCCGATTAATGCAACCTCAAATGCTTCAATTGTCGTGTCGATTATAGAGTATTGAGCGAAAGGTTACACTACACCCCTATGGTTGTGTTAGGTCAAACCTACTCCACTAGTACCAATAGGAGGCATAGAGGAAAAGGCACTACTCCTCGGAATCAACAACACGAAAACTTTGTTATAAATTATCCCTTTTCCTTATCAGGATCAGGACTAACAAGAATGGTTGGGACAACAAACATCCATCTCGTTCGTGCTTTGGATACCCGTATAACCATCGAAGACTGTTGAAGTGACTAATTCCTGAAAATTAAGGGGCGTTTAAGACAAAGAAATTGTTGGAGTCACCCGTTTTTTATCTAGTACCAACATACTTGATGTTAAGTAAAGATCTTTTACAAGAGGGTTGGTTAGAGATTTCTTGTAAAAACACCAGCCCCACTCAGTTTATAATGAGAATTTTTTAATCTTTTTTTATTCCATGTATCAGTCTCATTATGTACATAAAGGAGGAGCCGTATGAGATGAAAATCTCATGTACGGTTCTGAAACGGAGATTTTTTGAATCGAATCACGACCGTAACGGATGTCGGCTCAATCCGAAGGAAATTATGCAGAAGCTTTACAGAATTATTATGAAGCTATGCGACTAGAAATTGATCCCTATGATCGAAGTTATATACTCTACAACATAGGACTTATCCACACAAGAAACGGAGAACATACGAAAGCTTTGGAATATTATTTTCGTGCACTAGAGCGAAACCCATTCTTACCACAAGCCTTTAATAATATGGCCGTGATCTGTCATTACGTGCGACTATCTCCACTATAGAAATAAAAAAGTAAAAAAAGAGCAAATTTCTTAATAAATACTAGAAAAAAAATAGGCTTTCTACATATGTATCGTCCAAAACAACGATTTTTATCAGCTGTAGCAAAGAAATAAACTTCATAAAATTTGAAGTTATGAATATGAAGAAATAGGTATGCCTCAATACTTTATTCGATGGATAAAGGATCTAATTGATAGAGGAAGCACCGTAAAGATCAATTCGATAGGTTTTGGGCCGATACAATAAGAACTGCTTATTTATGTCATGATATGAAATAAAAGTTAGGAATCAACTTATGTAATAGAGTTGATCCCCTAAGGTATTGAGCAGCGGTGTAGGATCAGATCCCAAAGATAGTAAGCCTTTTCCTTCTTATAAAGTAATTGTAAAGGAAAATCTTTTTCAAGGATTCTATAAATAAATATAATAATTTATATATTAAAATTAAACCGAGATAGTTACCTTTATTAGAAAACTCTAATGATAGTTGATAGTGGAAAAGTCTCTGCTTTATGAAGGTGGGAAAAAAGATAAAACTGATTAAATTAGTAAGCAAAATTCAAGTTTTAAACTCATAACCTCTTTTTCTTTTGGTTAACGCGAGAGAAAAAATGGGATAGATCCATGAGAAATCTCAATGGTATATTAAAAAAAAAAAGGACACCAAAAGAACTTGACCGCTGAGCCGTATGAGGTCGGAAACTCTCAAGTACGGTTCTAAGGGAAGGAATTTACCCCCCTATTCCGACCGGGGAGAACAGGCCATTCGACACGGAGATTCTGAAATTGCGGAGGCTTGGTTTGATCAAGCTGCCGAATATTGGAAACAAGCTCTAGCGCTTACTCCGGGTAATTATATTGAAGCGCAGAATTGGTTGAAGATCACAAGGCGTTTCGAATAAGAACACTTTTTTAGTTTATTCTAATTTAGTTTATTCTAAATTATTAATTACTTTAATTACTATATATTATTTAGTATTATTTAGTTTAAGTTTCTAATTTTTTATATTTGTTATAATTAAATATAGTTAATTGTTTGTTGTATCTATCAGTCAAATAAAAGGATCCTTTACTCTAGGAAGAACCAATCACAAAATTTCATTATATCCCTTCTAAAATCGTTCTCTTTCATCTGGTATTTCGTAGGGATAAACGATATTCAGATAAAATATAGAATAGATTTTTCTTTTCGGCTATTAAAAGGACCTTCAAATGACTAAATAAAACTACTAGGGCGTCTCTTAGAAATGACTAATGACTGTTCCGCTGGAATAGAGTAATTGTTATATGTTCTACATAAGACATAAAGTAACTCCCTTTAGGAACTTCGAATTGCGATATGAATACACTAGGTTACCAAAAAAGAAATTGGCATCCATTCAAAACCCAGAAAAGTTTTATAAGATTAAAAAATAAAAAAGGTCCGTTAAGCGCCTCACGGATATGTCATAATAGATCCGAACACTTGCCCCGGATCGATTTCGAGATCATAATTGCTCTAGTGAATAACTAAAGAAAATAGATAGATGGGAGATAGAAGATAAAAAACTAAGGCTAAATATCTCTCATAGGTTCACTAATTACTTAACTATTGGCGGGTCTCTTTGTATGTGTTGTCCGGAAAGAGGAGGACTCAATGATTATTCGTTCGCCGGAACCAGAAGTGAAAATTTTGGTAGATAGGGATCCCATAAAAACTTCTTTCGAGGAATGGGCCAGACCGGGTCATT